AAGCTCTTATTTTTGCAACTTTAGCCGCGGCTTATATAGGTGAATCCATGGAGGGCCATCATTGAAATAGTCTTTTCATTTTTTAGCTTAGCCCCGTCCGTGTGTCTCAAGATAATTAGTTCACTTAGGGAATTGGGGAAATATACAACTATGCCATAGACGACCTAGAGTAATAGCAAAAAAAGTACGTTGATATTCAAAAGGAAATAAATATAAAGGACCTTTTTCCTAAAATTGATTTTCCTTCACTTAATATCATACTTCTTATCAATGAATATTTGCTTTATCTTTCTATTGGTTAGCCCATCTCATTATTCTTATTAACTCCTTATTCAAAATCAAAACAATTTAAAAAAGAATTCTTCCCAAGAAGTCTTGTGGTATATGTTTACGACGGGTGATTCAATTAAATAAACTGAACGGGGAACTGATTCCCCGTTCAGTTTATTTAATTGAAGGATTTACCAAAATCTAAAAAAAAATTACATAAACTTAGATCAATCAAGTAATGATGTTTCTTTGAATATGCATATGTAATGATTTTCTTTATACATCTGGTAATGATTCGGTCTAAAAAATGAATCCATTTAGAAAGGACGAAAAGAATTTAATTAAAGGGATTCATAAAAAAATGAGCTGGGTAGGGGAGGGGGTCGTCGAACTAGGTATATATAATTGAATGACTATTAAGCCAACCCTTGTAGAAGTTTCGACGCTTGATTCTCAAATAAATACGGTTGAATCTAAGATGAATAGTTGGTTTACGTTCTAGAATAAAGACATGTATATGTGATATTAGACTAGTATCTCTTAGATTTCTATTTCATTTGACCTACTACTGAAATTTGTAATTTCGATCGGGATTCCAATACAATAGAAGTCCTTCCGTCTCGTTGTGACTGTGAATTGAATGAACAAACGGATGAAATCCAGAAAAATTCCAAATAACAGTTCGAACTAAGAAATGGAAGAACAAAAGTTGTATAGGAGTCACAAGAACTCTGTGGATGGAAACTCAAGATATCGAAGTAGTTCTGACGATTCAATAAATAATATTATTACTTGTACTTCAATTACTTCTCAATTCGATGGATGAATCCTAGCGATGGAATAATGAAGTTCTAATTCATTGATTGATTGTATCATTAACGATTTCTTTTTTTGTTACGAGGAACTTATCATGAATCCAATCATTTCTGCCGCTTCCGTTATTGCTGCTGGGTTGGCCGTAGGACTTGCTTCTATTGGACCTGGAGTTGGTCAAGGGACTGCTGCGGGTCAAGCTGTAGAGGGTATCGCGAGACAGCCTGAGGCGGAGGGAAAAATACGAGGCACTCTATTGCTTAGTCTAGCTTTTATGGAAGCTTTAACAATTTATGGATTGGTTGTGGCATTAGCACTTTTATTTGCGAATCCTTTTGTTTAATCTTATCTTATAAAAAAGATAAGACCTTGTCGTTTGCTTTTTCAAATTCTATCAAGATTTCCTCCCTACGATTACTTTTTCGTTGAGAAAATAACCTACAGGAAGGGCCGATGAAGAATTAGCATACTGACTCGCTTTCATCCTTTCAGTTCGTAGACCAAGGGAACTTTTTTAAGTGAGTCTTACTATCCCCATAATCCAAAAAGGGGGCGGTTCAGAATTGAGAACTAACTCAAAAATTTTTTGACTCGATTTCAGAAAAAGAAAAAAAAAAAGAGAGTAAATAAAAAGCGAGGTGAAGTGATACAAAAATAACTCTGTTCGGTTTTTTAGTCGATCTATAAGAGGAGAGCATATGAAAAACGTAACCGATTCTTTCCTTTCTTTGGGCCCCTGGCCGTCTGCTGGGAGTTTCGGGTTTAATACCGATATTTTTGCAACAAATCCAATAAATCTAAGTGTAGTGCTTGGTGTATTGATCTTTTTTGGAAAGGGAGTATGTGCGAGTTGTTTATTTCAAGAATAGGCTGGACCAACCAGCTGTACCCTTTAGTTTTCCTTAGAACTAGGAGAGAGGGGTGCATGATCTCGCGAATTACTTCTGAATCAATTAATAAATTCTCTGTAAGAACCATAGCATTTCGTGATTTATTGGTAAATCTACTTCGATTCTCTCTCAACCAATAATGCGGGACTATTAACATGGTTAAAGCAAACCGTTTGAAGTCAAGACACTGCAGGGTACTCTTTCTATCACTATGTTAATTATAGAGATGTTTTCAAAATGAATATTGTATCGATATAGGATACTCATATTGATAAAATAATTTGAACTGTTTATTGTAAAAACGGGCATTTTCACCTTTTTAGCCAATGCTTAATTGACGACCTGTGTCTTAGTCAGAATATTTTTTGAAAAAAAAAGAAACAACTTTGCTGACAATTACATATTTTTTTTTGATTTTGTCAGAAGAGTCCTCCGAATTTTTTTCGTCTTGCATAAGTTTCCATATCTTTTTGGAATATGAACAAAGAAGAGAGGATAAGCTCATTATATTCATAAAAAACACAAAA